AATTGCTAAGGTGCTTTATGAAGTATTAACCACGCTCATCTCCAGTCACCTTTGTGATTTCATATACTATTCCCGTATGCCATATCTCTTATTCAATCTTGCTATACGTCCAAGCTCTCCCCCATCGGTAGTTGGAAGCAGAACTGAGACTGGATGTGACTGAAGGAAAAGATAGGTGTGATCTAGGATTGCTAAGATTATGTGTTCAAATCCATGAGAAATGTCACTGTTTAAATAACGTACCATCCCTAGCGCCAACTGGGAAGAAAAAGGAATCGGGGGAATCTAGCTATCCGTTATTTCTCTCTTATAGTCCATTAGTGGTATAAAGTCTAACCCTTCTGGCCTTTGCTTGTTTACTTTCGTCCACCTTCTCAGTCCCCGGTCGGTGCCACAGGACTTTTTCCTCCTAATTCACTCGAAGCATAGTTTGATCTCCAAATTCTTGGAAGTTCTACTTAGACGGTTTCACGGGGGTACATCTTGACTCGTCTAGAGCGAATATGCCGCTGATGCATAAGGCAGTGTGGCACCTGCTGAATCATATATCATTTTTAGCTAGGCCTCACGCACACAAAGACCTGAACATTGCGTTAGACCGGTTGGTAAAAATAGAAAAAAGACGAGCTGCTAACATTAACATGGAACGAGCCTCTCTTTAAATAAGAAAGACGGGGAGTCACTGGCTTCCTTTCCTCCTAACCAACTCGCTACAGGGTCTATGTAATTGAGCTGGTTCTCAAGCAATCCCAGAAGTGGTATGCAAGAAAGGTATCAGTATAGAAGGTTGGAAGTTTCCCAGCCCGGGGGGGAGTGTCCGTGAGTGTTGGTGAACGGTATACGTAGAACAGGTGAGTAAAGAGTTGTCCTTTGAGCTCTTAGCTCTTTTGGTACCGTCGGTATTGCTTCTTTCTTTCAAGTTTTCCTAGGCCTACATCCCTTGGTCCACGGATTAGCAAAGCGGGCCGATGAGATGAATTGGTTCCGGGGTATGCCTGCCGAGGTAGGCAGGGCAATAAGGGCAAGGCTGCGGGAAGAGTTTCAGAACTAGGCGAGAGTCCTTCACTGCACTCACTGGAGAGAAGGGATCATCTCCAATCTAGTTTAAGGTCTTATCCCCTTATATAGTAGCCGCAGTGTAGGCCGGCTAATTAAGGAAAAAAACTTTCACATATGCATCGGAAGGCTCTTATCGAAATTGACCTTTTGGCCATTAAATAAGCTTCTTACTTGTTTCCAGAAAGATTTTAAGCTTCTTAAGATTCCGTTTATGGCCATTCTATTCTAACATCGTTTGCAAAGATAAATTGGGAGAGTGCTTCCTCTGAGTTTTGCTTCACTTTACTTTATTTCATTTCGGAATTTGCGAACAAAGGAACAGGCGGCATGTTTAGCCGCCACAAAGCATGGGAAAAGGAAGACAAAAGCCGACTAGGCAATAAAGGGCCGTCCTATATCCCGCGCGAGAGGAAATAGCATTCTTTTTTCATATTTTTCTATCAGGTGAGTCCATAGCTTAAGATTTCAGCACTTTACTGCCAAACGTCCTTTCTTCATTCTATCTAGGCAGGAATCACGATGAGAAGCAGTCACACACAATAGCCCCATCATATTTCAGCTTGGCTGCCGAAACTATGGGGCGCCGAACCCGAGAACGTCAAAGATAGCTTTCTGCTGGATAGTCGAGCTAAACCGCGCGGAAGCAGTCTCGAACACTATCTAATATGATTCTCCTAGACCTCCGTCTGCCTAGTCCTGTCCTCAATAGATGACTTCTGCTTTAGGACTTCTCGGAGATTAATCGATCTATCTTAGTTACGACCGGAGACAGATCGGGACGAGCTGCATCCTATTAAGATTTAGATGTTTTAGTTAGGGCGGAAAGCTACCTATCTTCTTCTGTCCTTATCTTCAATGCTAAATTCCTGAAGTTACTTTGAAACATCAACATCATCAAATACGGCTACTGAAACTGAGTCTGATTCCACTTCTTTCCTTTAGCAAGTAATTCATCTATCTATTTTACTCTCTCAGTTGGTTAGCTAGTGTCATTGTCCTTCTGCTTGGGTAATTAGTTACTGCTGGACCCTCCGCATAATCATTGATTATTTACTTCTCCGTAATCGAACCTGCCATCCACACTGCCTCTTCCCCTGTTGATAACCTGGCCTTGGAGGTCTCTCCACTAAGCTTTGATCTACGCGCGCTAGCTTTCTCGGCGACTAATGCCCTTCCGCTGGTCTTTCGTCCATTGCCTATGGTCTCCCGTAAGTAGTCTATAGTTCACTTTCGTCTATGGCCTGCCCTGCTCTCTCTTCAACTTAGTTATTAGTACTTCGGAGTGGTGCAGACTCTCCGGCTTGGCTATTGAATGAATCTTATGTCAGGTCCACTCCTGGGTCTTCTCTTGCCTATCGTCCACTTCGGTGACTCCAACCCCGGAAACATGATCTCTTCCACTAACCTCTTCACATGAACTTCCGGAGTCCCTATCTAATAG